AATAAAGTGCCTGAGAAAAAGGGCCATTTTGATAGAATGGATCAAGTAATTTATAATTACCTTTATTATTTATGACGGAATTAAACCGTTCTTTAAACATCAAAAATTCACGTGCATCATACACTAATAAATAAAAAGATAAGCTAATTAAGCTAAAAGGTTCATACCCTTTTTATGAGAGTACTAATCCCTCTCTTTTTAATTAAGATTAACCTTTCTAAATTACTATTTACATCAACATTAATTACAGGCACAATTATTACAGTAACTTCTAAATCATGAATTATTATATGAATCGGGCTAGAAATAAATCTTTTATCTTTTATTCCTATAATAAATAGAAACAAGAACCCATATGAGAATGAAGCAGCTATAAAATATTTTATTACACAAGCAATAGCCTCAATAATTCTACTATTATCCATTCTACTATCAACAGAAGGGAATCCAAATAGAAACATTAATTTAACCCTACTTTTAACCAGCTTATTAACGAAAATAGGAGCAGCCCCTTTCCATCTGTGATTCCCAGCCGTAATACAAGGATTAACTTGAATTAATTGTTTTATCTTAATAACCTGACAAAAAATTGCACCAATAATAATAATTGGATATCAAATATGCACAAGAACCTTATCAAATATTATTATCCTAATAAGAGTTTTGGTTGGAGCAGTAGGGGGATTAAATCAAACATCAACTCGTAAAATAATAGCCTACTCTTCTATTAGACATATTGGCTGAATATTAATAGCAATCAATATGAGATATAAATTGTGAACTCTATATTTTATTATTTACTCCTTAATTAATTTATCTATTATTATTATTATATACCAAGCATCATTATATCACCTTTCACAAATTTTTACCCTAGGTGGTAAAAGAATAAATAAATTTATTATATTCTTAAGAATATTATCCTTAGCTGGGATACCTCCCTTCCTAGGGTTCCTACCCAAATGAATTATTATTCAAAATACAACTAGATATGAAGGAATCATAATAATTACTATCATAGCAATAACAACCATAATCACGTTATATTTCTATTTACGAATTATTTACAGAGCTATTACCTTTAGAGGACAAAAACCCACTTGAATAAATAGTAATCTAAAATTATCATTAATAATAGTTTCACTAACAATTTCCCTATTAGGGATTCCAGCAATCACACTAGTCAGAATCTATTAAGATCTTATGTTAAATAAACAAATAGCCTTCAAAGCTATAAATAATGGTTATAATCCTTTAGGTCTTAGTTATATAAACAACTCCAGAATTGCAGTCTGACATCATAATTTGACTATAAAACCTAGCAAGAGAGGGTATATCCCACGTTCATAGATTTACAGTCTATTGTCTAATTCTCAACCATCTTACTTTAAAGGGTCATTAATTTTAAGATATAAGGAATGCGACAATGATTGTTTTCTACGAACCACAAGGATATTGGAACTTTATACCTAATATTTGGAGCATGAGCTGGTATAGTAGGTACTGCCCTAAGTATATTAATCCGAGTTGAACTCGGACAGCCAGGATCTTTAATTGGAGACGACCAAATTTATAACGTCGTAGTAACAGCCCACGCGTTTGTAATAATCTTCTTCATAGTAATACCTATCATAATTGGAGGATTCGGAAACTGATTAGTACCCTTAATATTAGGTGCTCCCGATATAGCTTTCCCTCGCCTAAATAACATAAGATTTTGACTACTACCTCCGTCATTAACACTTTTATTAGCAAGAAGTTTAGTAGAAAGCGGGGCAGGAACTGGTTGAACAGTTTACCCTCCCCTCGCAGGAAGAATTGCTCACGCGGGAGGTTCAGTAGATCTGACCATCTTTTCATTACACCTTGCAGGTGTATCTTCAATCTTAGGGGCTATTAATTTTATTACTACAACGATTAATATAAAATCCCCTGGTATAAAATTAGATCAAATACCTTTATTCGTTTGAGCCGTAGTAATTACAGCAGTGTTATTACTCTTGTCATTACCAGTTTTAGCAGGAGCTATTACTATACTATTAACCGATCGAAACATTAATACATCATTCTTCGATCCAGCCGGTGGAGGAGACCCCATTCTATACCAACACTTATTCTGATTTTTTGGTCATCCAGAAGTATATATTTTAATTTTACCAGGGTTCGGTATAATTTCACATATTATTGCACAAGAAAGAGGAAAAAAGGAAACCTTTGGAGTATTAGGAATAATTTATGCAATAGTTGCCATCGGAATTCTAGGATTTGTAGTATGGGCCCATCATATATTTACTGTAGGAATAGATGTAGACACACGAGCTTATTTTACATCCGCCACAATAGTAATTGCAGTGCCCACTGGTATCAAAATTTTTAGCTGATTAGCTACCCTACATGGTACACAAATAAGATATAGTCCTTCACTACTATGAGCATTAGGATTTGTATTTTTATTTACTGTTGGGGGACTTACAGGAGTAGTACTAGCTAACTCATCAATTGACATTGCTATACATGACACTTATTACGTAGTTGCTCATTTTCACTATGTCTTATCAATAGGAGCCGTATTTGCAATTATAGGGGGATTAGTACATTGATTTCCCCTATTTACTGGAACAAGAATAAACAATCAAATACTAAAGGCACAATTTTTAACTATATTTATTGGAGTAAATTTAACATTTTTCCCTCAACACTTTCTAGGATTAGCTGGAATACCTCGTCGATACTCTGATTATCCAGATGCCTATACAGCATGAAATATTTTATCTTCCCTAGGAAGTGCCATTTCAATAATAGGAGTAATACTATTGCTATTCATCGTATGAGAGGCTTTGGTATCACAACGACAAGTACTCACCCCAAGAGCACTAAGAACATCAATTGAATGATATCAAAAAACACCTCCCACAGAACACAGATATTCTGAACTACCACTTATAATTAAATTTTAATGTGGCAGACAAGTGCTATGGGTTTAAGCCCCATCCATGAAGGAATTCACCTTCCATTAAAAATGGCTACATGAGCACAAATTAATTTTCAGGAAGCAGCATCTCCCATAATAGAACAAATAATTTACTTTCATGATCACACCATAATAATTCTAATTATAATTACAATAATAGTAGGATATATTATAATATCATTATGCTGAAACAAGCAAATAAATCGTAATCTACTAGATGGACAAAAAATCGAAACTGCATGAACCATCCTACCAGTATTTGTATTAATTATAATTGCTCTTCCTTCGTTACGACTCCTATATTTAATAGACGAAGTAAGAGAACCAACAATCACGATCAAAACAGTAGGACATCAATGGTACTGAAGATATGAATACTCAGATTTCAATCATATCGAGTTTGATTCATATATAATTCCAGAAAACGAAATTGAAAAGGGTATACTTCGTTTATTAGAAGTTGATAATCGCGCAGTACTACCAATAAAGGCCCAAGTACGAATTTTAATTACAGCAGCCGACGTGTTACATTCATGAACAGTACCCTCACTAGGTGTGAAGGTAGATGCAACACCTGGACGCATTAATCAAACAAGATTTTTCATAAACCGACCTGGTCTATTCTACGGTCAATGTTCCGAAATTTGTGGAGCAAATCATAGATTTATACCTATTACAATCGAAAGTGTTAAAACTAAAACATTCATTGAATGAATTCAGAAAATAAATGAAGCATCAATAGGTGACTGAAAGTAAGTGTTGGTCTCTTAAACCATATGATAGTAAAGTAACGAAATACTCCTAATGAAGAGATTAGTTAAATAATAACATTAGAATGTCAAATTAAAATTACTAAATAACCCCTTAGTATCTCTTAATTCCTCAAATAGCCCCAATAAGATGATTAACTCTATTTGTATTATTCTCAATAGCACTAATAATATTTTCAATCATAAACTACTACTCTTATCTACCAAAAACAAAAGAAACAGAAGATTCAAGTAATCTAATTACTAACAAAATAAATTGAAAATGATAACTAACCTATTTTCAGTATTTGACCCCACATCATCAATCATAAGCTTTTCAGTAAACTGAATTTCAACTATCCTAGGTATTATAATATTACCAGCAATATTTTGAATTATTCCCACACGAATTACAATTTTGTGAAACAAAGTAGTTAACACGTTACATGCCGAGTTCAAAACACTCCTAGGAATTTCAGGTAAAAATGGTAGTACCATTATATTTATTGCAGTATTCACGACAATTATATTTAATAATTTTATAGGGCTTTTCCCATACATCTTTACGAGATCAAGCCATTTAGCCTTTACATTAAGACTAGCATTACCATTATGATTAAGATTCATAATTTATGGATGAATTAACCATACACAGCATATGTTTGCACACCTAGTACCACAAGGCACTCCTCCAGTATTAATGCCATTCATAGTATGTATTGAGACAATTAGTAATATAATCCGACCCGGCACACTGGCAGTGCGATTAGCAGCAAACATAATCGCTGGACATTTATTAATAACATTATTAGGAAATACGGGACCATCAATTACATATTCCCTCATGACACTACTCATTATTACCCAAATCCTATTACTAACCCTAGAATCAGCCGTAGCAATTATTCAATCATATGTATTTGCAGTACTTAGTACCTTATATTCAAGAGAAGTAAATTAATGTCAACACATCAAAACCACCCATATCACTTAGTTGATCAAAGCCCATGACCTCTAACAGGCGCAATTGGTGCCATAGCAATAGTAACAGGACTAGTAAAATGATTCCATATATATAGAACAACACTAATAGCAGTAGGAACAGCACTTGTTATAATAACAATGTATCAATGATGACGAGATATCTCACGAGAAGGTACAATACAAGGATTACACACTTTCCCAGTGGTAATTGGACTACGATGAGGTATAATTTTATTTATTACATCCGAAGTATTATTTTTCTTTTCATTCTTCTGAGCTTATTTCCATAGAAGTCTAGCGCCAACAGTAGAATTAGGAGTCATTTGACCACCAAAAGGAATTATGCCATTTGACCCAATATCAATTCCTATATTAAATACATCAATCCTATTAGCATCAGGCGTTACTGTAACCTGAGCACACCACAGACTAATAGAAAATAACCACTCCCAAGCTATACAAGGATTATTCTTCACCGTATTATTAGGAGTATACTTTACCATCCTACAAGCATATGAATACCTAGAAGCCCCATTTACTATTGCAGACTCCGCATATGGTTCCACATTCTTTGTAGCTACAGGATTCCATGGATTACACGTAATCATTGGAACCTCATTCCTATTAGTATGTTTACTACGACATTACTTCCACCATTTTTCCTCAAGACATCATTTCGGATTTGAAGCAGCAGCATGATACTGACATTTCGTAGATGTAGTATGATTATTCTTATATATCTCAATTTACTGATGAGGAAGATAAAATAACTTATTTAGTATAAAAGTATAGTTGACTTCCAATCAAAAGGTCTGAAAAATTCAGAATAAGTATTGAACTTCATAATAACACTAATAACAGTCTTATTAATTCTTACAACAGTAATTATAATATTAGCATCCTTATTATCAAAAAAATCAATTGTTGATCGAGAAAAAATAACTCCATTTGAATGTGGGTTTGACCCCTTCTATGTAGCACGGATTCCATTTTCATTAAAATTTTTCCTAATTACCGTAATCTTCTTAATTTTTGATGTAGAAATTGCAATTATTTTGCCAGTAATAATAACCATGGAATCATCAATAACATCTACATGAATAATCACCTTTACAGTATTCATTGTGATCCTACTAGTAGGACTTTACTATGAATGATTCCATGGAGCACTAGAATGATCCAGATAGGATAGTAGTTAATTATAACATTTGAATTGCAATCAAAAAGTATTGGAAACCCAATCTATCTTAAATGAAAAGTGAAAAATCACATTCAGTTTCGACCTGAAATTATTGGTACAAAAGTACCTTCATTTATCAATTGAAGCCAAAGAAAAGAGGCATATCACTGTTAATGATAACATTGAATTAATATTCCTATTGAGAGAATAAGTGAGAACAAGAACAAGCTGCTAACTTAGTTCTTTAGCGGCGCAACTCCGTTAACATTCTTATTTATGTAGTTTAAAGTAAAACATTACATTTTCAATGTAAAATTAAAATCTATTATTTTCATAAATGTTCAAGAGTAAAGACAACTATCACCACAGCTTCAATGTAACGCTTTATAATTAAGCTACTTAAACAAATAATTATTAAAATAATAATAAAGAACAAAAAAGTTATCAAATAAGTCTTTACAAAATTAAATTGAAATAATTGATTACCAGCAGAACCTCCCCTAAAAAAATTAAAAAGGCCCTGAGCACCAACTACTTCACATCACCCATGATCAAATCTCTTAATTAAAGAGGTACCAGAAAATAAAGGTAAAAAAGAAACACCACGAGTACTAATATAAGGTATAAATCATATACTTCCAACAAAAGAAGAACTAAGTCAAAAAGAAAATCTAAGTAAAACCTTATTATAAAGAGAAACTGCCAAAAAATAACCGATTGCAGCCCCTCTCAACGTAACAATTAGAGCCAACAACTTAAGAAATACAGGTAAACAAATCATATAAGGATGAGGAAATACAAGTCATGACATAACTCTCCCCATTATTACTGCCATAAAAACCATTCCCAATATACCCCTAAGTATAAATCAACCTTCATCTCTAATACAAGTAGAAGAAGAAATATTTGGATCAGTAAAAACAATAAAGTAGATCAGACGTCCAGTATAACAAGCAGTTAAACCTGTAGAAAAAAAATAAAAGAAAAAAGAAATATAATTAACCAATTCCATATTACTAATCTCTAAAATTAAATCCTTAGAATAAAATCCTGCAAGGAAAGGCATCCCACAAAGAGCCAAATTAGAAACACAGAAACAAACACAAGTTAAAGGTAAATAATTCGACAACCCTCCTATAAAACGGATATCCTGACAATCCCCCATGTTATGAATAATTACCCCAGCACACATAAACAAAAGGGCTTTAAACAAGGCATGAGTAAATAAATGAAAAAAGGCTAGATCATAATAACCCATAGATAAAATACTTATTATTAATCCTAACTGACTAAGAGTTGATAAAGCAATAATTTTTTTCAAATCAAACTCGAAATTAGCACCAAGCCCAGACATAAATATAGTCAACCCCCCAACAAACAGTAAATAACTAGAATAACCAGTTATCATAATTAAAGAATTAAAACGAATCATTAAATATACACCAGCAGTAACAAGAGTAGAAGAATGAACAAGAGCAGAAACAGGAGTAGGAGCTGCTATAGCAGCAGGCAATCAAGAAGAAAAAGGAATCTGGGCACTTTTAGTTATAGCTGCAAAAATCATCAAAAAAGAAATAACCCTCAATTCTAAAGAGTTAGATAAAAAATCAACATAAAAAATATAATTTCAAGAACCGAAATTTAATATTCAAGCGATAGAAATTAAAAAAGCAACATCTCCTAAACGATTAGATATAACCGTCAATATACCAGCACTAAAAGACTTAAAATTTTGATAATAAATTACTAACAAATAAGAAATTAAACCAAGACCATCTCAACCTAATAAAATAGAAATCATATTAGGACTAATAATTAAGAGTATTATAGAAAAAACAAATAACAAAACCAAAATAATAAAACGTAATAAAAATAAATCCCCTTCTATATAACCATCACTATAAAAAATAACTATAGAAGAAATAAATAATACCAACCCTATAAAAACTAAACTCATATAATCTAACAATACAGTCATAACAACAGAAGAAGAACTTAAAACCAAAACCTCTCACTCAATAAAATAACAAATATTAAATAAACAAAAATAAATACCAAAAACAAAACAATTTAATCTTAAAAAAAATAAAAAGAAAAAAGAAATACCACAAATTCCAGAACGTCAATAAATAACCTAAGGTATAAAATACATCTTTGACACCACAAACCAAAATTTTTAAATAAACTACTTAAGGTAAATTCAGTCAAATAATATATCAACGTTTAAAATGAATAGATTTAAGGGAAGTCAATGTAAAAACAATAATAAATACTCACGACAATAACCAGAATTTAAGCTATACAAACACGAATAAACTCTCCCATGTTGAGAAAAAGAATATAAATATAAGGTATAACCAGCACTAAAAAATGAAAGGAAAAAAATCAATACAAGAGAAAGTCAACTCCAAGAAACAATCCCATTAATCAATCTAATTTCCCCCAACAAATTTAAACTAGGAGGAGCTGCCATATTAGAAGAACATAATAAAAATCACCACAAGCACATACTAGGCATTAAATTAATTAACCCCTTATTTACAAGTAAACTACGGCTGCCCACGCGTTCATAAGAAATATTCGCTAAACAAAAAAGACCAGAAGAACAAAGACCATGTCCAATCATCAAAGAATAAGAACCTCTTAACCCCCAATAAGTCATAGTAAAAAGACCTCCTAAAACAATACCCATATGAGCAACAGAAGAATATGCAATCAAAGACTTAAGGTCCACCTGTCGTAAACAAATTAAACTAACTAAAACACCGCCCAACAAACTAATACCCACTACAAAAAAATTCAAGTACGCACCCAAAAAATAAATCAAAGAAAAGACACGTAAAAGACCATAACCTCCTAACTTCAATAAAACACCAGCCAAAATTATAGAACCCGAAACCGGAGCCTCAACATGAGCCTTTGGTAACCAAAGATGAAAAATAAACATAGGTATTTTAACTAAAAAAGCCAAAATTAAAGAAAAATAAGTATAAAACCCAAATCCCAAACCATTAAAAGAAAAAAACAAATAAAAATTAACAGTACCAAGAACAGAATACAAATTAAAAATAGAAACCAGTAGAGGCAAAGAAGCAAAAAGAGTATAAAAAAGTAAATAAATACCAGCTTGCAACCGTTCGGGCTGATAACCCCATCCCAAAATCAACAAAAAGGTCGGAATTAAAGAAGCCTCAAAAAAAAAATAAAACATGAAAAGGCCGCTTCTACAAAAAGTTAAAACCAAAAAAAGAAGCAAGAAAGAAACTAAAAACAAAAACATTGGCTCCCTATTCCTATCCCTATAAATAGAACCTCTGGCCAACAACATTAAACAACAAATTCAAAAGCTTAACAAAATAAACCCATAACTCAACAAATCAAACCCAAAATAGTAGCTCAGCCCACTTAAAATAAAAGGTAAGTGACCAAAAATCAAATAAAAACCCGAAATCAAAAAGAAAAATCCTAAAAGTAATCAATAATTAACAAAAAAACAAAGGGGGGTCAAAAAAATAATATAAAAAATGAACTTTAACATTGCAATATATTAAAAATTCCAAAATAATCACCCCCATGACTACGAATCATACAAACCAAAATTGAAAGACCTAAAGTACCCTCACAAACACTAATAGTCAGAAAATACATTAAAAAATAACCATCATACAAAGTAAAAAATAAAACAAAAAACATATAAAAATAAACTGAAAGAACTAAAAACTCCAAACTAAGCAAGGTAGATAACAAATGTTTACGCTTTCTAACAAAAGAGATCAATCCAGAAGAAAAAAATAAAAAGAAAATAAACTTATAAAATATTAACATTAGTTCCAGTAGTTTAATAAAACATTGGTCTTGTAAACCAAAATTGAGAAGATTTCTCCTAGAGCCCCTCAGAAAGGCGTAATAAACACACATCATTAATCTCCAAAATTAATATTTTAATAAACTACTTTCTGCATTAGACAAATCATTATATTAGGTTTAAGTACAGCCAACAGTCTAAGATTTACTGTTATAAAACACCCTATATCAATAGGAATTATATTAATGATTCAAACCGTGTTAATTTGTGGAATCACTAACCACATATCTCATAGAGCATGATTCTCTTATATCTTATTTCTAGTATTTCTAGGGGGAATATTAGTACTTTTTATTTACATAACTAGAGTCGCCTCAAACGAAATATTTGAAAAATATAGAAATTTCATCTTAATTTTAATTATAATATCCCCAATAGTACTTCTATTTATAGATCCTATTATAATCTCTAATTTATCTCAAGAGAGAGAATCTATATTAACCTCATCAGACAAAAATATAATAACCAACTATTTATTTAACTTTCCAGTTAGTATTATAACCATTATTGCCGTAATATATTTATTTTTAACATTAATTGTTGTAGTTAAAATAACAGAAGCACATCAAGGCCCTCTACGTGGAAACTAATGAATAAACCAATACGTATTATACATCCCTTATTTAAAATTGGTAATAATGCATTAATTGATCTCCCAACCCCGTCCAACATTTCTATCTTATGAAATTTCGGATCATTATTAGGATTATGTCTTATTATTCAAATTGCAACAGGATTATTCCTAGCAATACATTATACAGCAAACATTGATATAGCATTTTATAGAGTAAACCATATTTGCCGAGATGTAAATTATGGATGATTTTTACGAACTTTGCACGCAAACGGAGCCTCTTTTTTCTTCATTTGTATTTATATACATATTGGCCGTAATATATATTACGGGTCCTATAAATATATACACACTTGATCAGTAGGAGTGATCATTTTATTTCTAGTAATAGGAACAGCCTTCATAGGCTATGTTTTACCTTGAGGACAAATGTCCTTTTGAGGGGCAACAGTTATTACTAATCTACTATCTGCAATTCCATACTTAGGAACTACGTTAGTGCAATGAGTATGAGGAGGGTTTGCAGTAGACAACGCCACTTTAACACGATTTTTTACTTTCCACTTTGTACTACCATTTATTGTAGCCGCGGCTACAATAGTACATCTACTATTTTTACACCAAACAGGGTCTAATAACCCAATAGGAATTAATAGTGACTCAGATAAAATTCCCTTCCATCCCTATTTTTCATGGAAGGATATTGTAGGATTCATTGTTATAATTATAATATTAACTATTTTATCCTTGATTAATCCTTATATATTAGGAGACCCAGATAATTTCATTCCCGCAAACCCTTTAGTTACTCCAGTTCATATTCAACCAGAATGATACTTTCTATTCGCATATGCAATTTTACGATCCATTCCTAATAAGCTAGGAGGGGTTATTGCCCTAGTAGCATCAATTGCAATCTTATTTATTATACCAATATATAACAGAAAATTTCGAGGATTACAATTCTACCCTATTAACCAAATTTTATTTTGAAGAATGGTCAGAATTGTAATCTTATTAACCTGAATTGGAGCACGTCCAGTAGAAGAACCATACATTGTTACAGGTCAAATCTTAACTGTATTATACTTTTCATACTACGCTCTTAAGCCATTAATAATAAATCTTTGAGATCAAATAACTAATTAATCAAAACTAATAAGCTTTAAGAAGCATTTGTTTTGAAAGCATAAGATAAAGTATATACTTTATTAGTTTTACTAGCCTTTGTACATTAAGTTAACAAGCAAAAAATACTCACCTTCAATCCCATAAAAAAAAGCAAATAATTTAAAGAAAGAGGCAAAAATCTTTTTCAAGCTAAGTACATTAGTTTATCATAACGATAACGAGGAAGAGTCCCTCGAACTCAAATAAAACAAAAAGAGATAAATACCAACTCAATAAAAAATAAAAAGGAATATAAGGCTCTACCTAAAAAAAGGATCACAAAAAGTATTCTTATAAAAAGAATTCTTGCATATTCTGATATAAAAATTAATGCAAATCCTCCTCTACTATACTCAATATTAAAACCAGAAACCAATTCAGACTCCCCCTCAGCAAAATCAAAAGGGGTTCGATTAGTTTCAGCCAAACAAGAGGCAAATCAAACAATTATTAATGGGAAGGCTAAAAATATAAATCAGATATATTCTTGAAAGTACAAAAAATCTTTTAATGAATAACCCTCACATAAAAAAATAAAGGACATCAAAATTAAAGCTAAGCTTACCTCATAAGAAATAGTTTGAGCAACCGCACGAAGAGCTCCTAAAAGAGAATAAACAGAATTAGAAGATCACCCAGCAATTATAACAGTGTAAACCCCTAATCTTGTACAACATAAAAAGAAAATTAATCCCAAATCAAAACTAATATTACCAAAATAAAAAGGAAATACTATTCAACAAAATAAAGAAATAAATAAACTCAACACCGGAGAAAAATAATAGGGAAAATAATTTGATCTTATAGGAAAGGTTTGCTCCTTATTAAAAAGTTTAACAGCATCAGAAAATGGTTGTAATACTCCACAGTATCCTACTTTATTTGGGCCCTTACGAATTTGTATATATCCTAAAACCTTACGTTCCAATAAAGTTAAGAAAGCAACACCTACTAAAACACAAACAGCCAAAATAAACAAACCAAAAAAGTTTAAAATAATATCATTTAAATACAAGTACTACTTATAAGAAATTATCTTATATAAATGAATTCTAAATCCATTGCACTTATCTGCCAAAATAGTAATATAATTCAAAATAAAAAAAATTATTTCCTAGTAATGGTCCTTTCGTACTAAAAACTAAAAGAAAAATGAGGATAGAAACCGACCTGGCTTAAGCCGGTCTGAACTCAGATCATGTAAGATTTCAAAGGTCGAACAGACCTATAAATTCAGCTACTGCACCAAATAATAATCTTAATCCAACATCGAGGTCGCAAGCCTTCTTGTAAATAAGAACTCCTAAAGAAGATTACGCTGTTATCCCTAAGGTAACTTAATCTAACAATCAATAATATTGGATCAAACATTCATGCATTTATGTATATAAAATAAAAAAGTTTATCACGTGTTTTTGTCACCCCAACAAAATAAATTAATAATTAATAACAATATATAAAACGAAATATTATAAACTAATAACATATAAAGCTCTATAGGGTCTTCTCGTCCTCCAACAAAATTTAAGCTTTTTAACTCAAAAATTAAATTCTAAAGTATAAAAATGAGACAGTTAATGTTTCGTTTAACCCTTCATTCCAGCCTCCTATTAAAAGACTAATGATTATGCTACCTTTGCACGGTCAAAATACCGCGGCCGTTAAATCTCATGTTCACTGGGCAGGTCTGACCTCAAATTAAACCAAGAGGACATGTTTTTGATAAACAGGCGAACATTAAAATTGCCGAGTTCCTTATTAATAATTAACAAAAAATAAATAAAAAACAACAATATATACTAATTTAATCATTATTAATTATAACAAAAAATTAATTAAAACATTTTAATAAATAATTAAATAAAAATAAATCATAAAACAAAAATTTATACTATAACGTAATAAAATAGATGAAAGATTATAATCCTACTACAATTTTAACAAATAAAATTTTAAAAAAAGATCAAGCTTATCCCTAATCATTTTTAATTTAAAAAAATAAAAACTTACAAACGAAAGAAATTAAATTTCAAAATTAAATTAAATTTAATTCTTAAAAAACCAGATACCATTATAAACGAATAAAATATCTTCACTAATAAATATTATTAAGAATTATGCTACATAAAACAAATTAATTAATTAGCTCTTATAAAATCGAGACAACAAAATAAATTTAATAAAATTAATCAACCCTGATACAAAAGGTACAACAAATAAAATATACTTTAATAAAAATAATTTTTCATAATATTTCAATAAGTATTTCCTTCACAGTACTTATAAACTATCACTAAAAGAATCAATTCAATTATCAATACTAAGAAACAAAATAATTTTTATAAAGAAACAAATAATAAACTAAGTAAGAATTTTTTTTCAAATCAAATTGAATTACACAAATTCCATCTCAGTGTAAATGAAATATTCTTTAATAAACTATGATTTGAATCATACTAGACACATCTTCCGATACGACTACTATGTTACGACTTATCTCATTTTAATATGAGAGCGACGGGCGATGTGTGCATACTTTAGAGCTAAAATCAAAACCCCAAAAAGACAAATTTACAATCAAATCCACCTTCAGTTTAATAATCAAAACCAAACATCCGTATAAATATATTTATTGTAACCCATTTACCACTTATTTATAAGCTTCACCTTGACCTGACATTCTATCTTTAAATATTAAGGAAATTAACTCTAAAAAGACATCCTGATGACGGAGATATAAAAACTGAAAACAAAAATAAGTAGATCAAATCGTGTAATATCGATTATGGAACAGGTTCCTCTGAAAAGACTAAAGTACCGCCAAATCCTTTGGGTTTCAAGAACATAACTAATACTACCCAGGTAAAAATTAACATTTGGTATAATAGGGTATCTAATCCTAGTTTATTAAACCCAAATTTCACAGAATATCAAAGTATACATTACAAATAAATAAAATTTCACCCAAAAGTTAAAAATTTAATAAAAAGTAAAGATTACTATTACAACCAACAACATACCCTTTCCCCCAATCGTATAACCGCGGTTGCTGGCACAAAATTCACCAGAAGTAAAAAAATTACTGTATCTAGCTGTCACTAATAATACAAAAACATCTACTACAAAATTAAACCCCATTTAGTAAAAATTTAGTATATAGGTTATCTTTAGAAGGGTAAAATAGCAAGGATAAAACTTCTTTTTATAAAGGATTAGGTAATTTAGAAAATAAAAATAAGCTTAACAAATAAAAACCAATGAAACTCGCCTAGTACAAAAAAAATCGCGATATTCCCCCCCTTACGACCAGGAAGAAAGGGGTCATTCAATCTTCCTTTCCCATTAGGTTATCTTTAGAAGGGTAAAATAGCAAGGATAAAACTTCTTTTTATAAAGGATTAGGTAATTTAGAAAATAAAAATAAGCTTAACAAATAAAAACCAATGAAACTCGCCTAGTACAAAAAAAATTCCCCCCCTTACGACCAGGAAGAAAGGGGTCATTCAATCTTCCTTTCCCATTAGGTTATCTTTAGAAGGGTAAAATAGCAAGGATAAAACTTCTTTTTATAAAGGATTAGGTAATTTAGAAAATAATTAATATGAATTATATTCTTTAATATTAATTAAATAATAACTCTATTAATTAATAATATAATTAATTATATATTAAATTCTTATTAAATAATTTATACTTAATTATAATATAATTAAATATTTATTAATATATATTTAGATACTAATTTTCTTTATTTTTAATTTAATTTAGAAAATAATTAATATGAATTATATTCTTTAATATTAATTAAATAATAACTCTATTAATTAATAATATAATTAATTATATATTAAATTCTTATTAAATAATTTATGCTCCCACGGGGAGCACGTTGTTGCTAATTAATATGAACTAATGTAAAAAAGGTAATGTCTTTTAATCCTTATTTGATAAAGTTAATTATCTAAAT